GATGGAAGCGCTAGCTTTCTATGAGTGGTCGACAACAGCAGAGAGTGCCCCGTTTGATACCACCTTTCAATTACAATTAATTCGATTAGAATTCGCAAAAGCAATGTCCCATTGCATAATATGGATTCCAAACATTCATGATATGTCTGTGGAGGAGTCGAATTACTTATCCCTCGGTCTATTCGAGAACTATATCTACGGAGCTCGTGAAAGAGGTTCCATTAGAAACTTTCTTGTTATTGCTTCGACTCATATTCCCAAAAAAATGGATCCCCGCCTAGTAGGTTCGAATAGATTCAATACATGCATTAAGATGCGAAAGCCTCTTCTTTCACAACGGCGAAAGAACTTTTTCGTTCTTTCCGATACTAAGGGATTTCCCTTGGAAAAGAAAATGTGCGATACTAACAGATTCGGGTCCATAACCATAGATCCCAGTGCACAAGGTTTTGTAGCACTTGCCAATGAGGCCCAATCAATTAGTCTTTCACGGAAGAAATCAATTATAGACGCTAATACAATTAGACTCGCTCTTCATAGACCAAATTTGGTGTATCAATACCGGGAGGGAAGCCCGGTTAGTGAGCATGGGGTCGTTTCCTATCAGATAGGAAGGGCTGTTGCGCATAATGTGCTTCTAGGTTATTGCTTAAGTAATTGCCCCGTAGATCCTATATCTATGTTTCTAACCAAATACTCCCCTCTGCTGGGGGATTCTTTTTTGCACAAATGGTACTTCGAACTTGAAATGAGCATGAAGAGATTAACGATACTTCTTTATCTTTTGAGTTTTTCTGCCGGACCGGTCGCTCACGATACTTGGTCTACACTCAGACCCCCTGATCGAGGGACCACCGCTTACTTGAAATTCGGTCGGTGTGATGCTGATCTAGTTAATGGCCTATTAGAACTAGAAGTCGCTCTGGTGGGATCCTCACGGGCAGAAAAAGATTGCAGTCAGTTTGATAATGATCGAGTGACATTGCTTCTTCGGTCCGAACCAAGGAATCCGTTCGATATGCTCGAAAATGGAACTTGTTGTATCATTGATCGGAGATTTCTCGATGAAAAAGGGGGCGACTTGGGGCTTGTAGAAAAAATCGAATCGCCGTTTGAAGAAGATGACGACTCGGGGTTTGTAAAAAAGGCAAAGGGAAGAGAAAAAATCCTCCTCCTGTATCTGAAAAGGGTAAAGGAGATTTTAGTCCATAGCATAATGGGGTCTCCTAGAATATGGCACCCCGGTTTCAATCTATTTGATGTGTTCGAAAGGCCCGATGAATTGGAATTTCCCTATTGGGCCAAGTCATCTTTGGAGAGGTGGCCTCGTGAAGTGGAGCCTGAGGATTATTTTGAGCTCTTCCAATTGATGCTGGCCCATGCACGAGAGGAATATTCCGAAGAACAAGATGAGGATGAGGGGGATGAGGGGGATGAGGCTGCGCTCCTTTTCTTTTGGGAGAGCGTCGCGCGGTACTGGGTACGAACTAGATCTCTCAGAGAAAACGGCTTTTTTCGAATAAGCCGCCTCGTTTGGAACCCTCCAGAGCCAGACGTTTTCATATTCAAAGAGTCGTCCCTTAGGTTCTTCCGTCGAGAACTCTTTGCAGATGAAGAGATGCCAAATTTAGATCCAGATTCAGGGTCAAAGTCAAAGTCAGATTCAGGGTCAAAGTCAAAGTCAGATTCAGGGTCAAAGTCAAAGTCAGATTCACGGTCAAAGTCAAAGTCAGATTCAGGGTCAAAGTCAAAGTCAGATTCACGGTCAAAGTCAAAGTCAGATTCACGGTCAAAGTCAAAGTCAGATTCACGGTCAAAGTCAGCAGAGTTAGCTTCATCGTTAAGGAGGCGTAAGGTTCGCCCACCAGATGGTGAGGATTTCGACTCTCTCCTACTGTACTGGTTCTTCTGGGATGTGAAGCAGAATAAGGTGCGATTCAAATCGTTGATTTCTCGCCAGAGAGATGTTAGACCCTTTAGAGCCAAAAGTTCATTTTTTCAGGGATCTTTCCGTTCTCAGGCTCGATACGAGAGTCTTCGGTATTTAACAAATCTGTTCCTATCTAACGGAACGCTATTGGATCAAATGATAAGGGCATTGCTTAGAAAGAAATGGATTTTCCCGGAAGAAATGAAACATGCGATTTGTGTAAGTATAACAGGAGAAGGATTCCCCATTCCTTAGCCGGAAAGATATGTGGCCACGAAAGGGGGATTAAGTGGAACAGAATTGACCGGGTGGCAGGGTCGTGGAAACACTTGTTTATTCCATATTTTGGACCTTAGCTCCATGGTGCTACTGCTGAAACATGGAAGAAGAATTGAAATCTTAGATCAAAACACTCTGTATGGATGGTATGAACTGCCTAAACAAGAATTCTTGAACGGCGAACAACCAGACCAGAGCAGAGCCTCTTATTCACTACACCAAACAATTTCCATTAATGAAACATGGAAATCCATTGGAAAATAAAAAAGACGCATGTCCGATGAAATGGTT